GAGCTAAAGTAGCTCCTAATAATAGTGTTATTGTGCCTATCAACGAGATTAAATTCATTATATGGGGTATAATCACGAAAAGAGGGAGAAGGCGGGCTACAAGAAAAATCCCCGCTGCTACCATAGTAGCAGCGTGTATAAGAGCCGAAATAGGAGTGGGTCCCTCCATAGCATCAGGTAACCACACATGAAGGGGAAATTGTGCAGACTTAGCAACCGCCCCGGCAAATAATAAAGTAGCACACAAAGTAACAAAGGAAAAATTAACTTCATTATTAGAAATCAAGTTATTGAGTATTTCGAATAAATCCCGAAATTCAAAACTACCTGTTATCCAATAAAAACCTAAAATTGCTAATAATAAACCAAAATCCCCTACACGGTTAGTTACAAATGCTTTTTGACAAGCATTTGACGCAGGAGGTCGCGTAAACCAAAACCCTATTAATAGATAGGAACACATTCCAACCAATTCCCAAAAAAAATAAATTTGTATCAAATTTGAACTAGTAACTAATCCCAACATGGAAGTACTGAAAAAGCTCATATAAGCAAAAAATCTCAAGTATCCTTGATCGTGAGCCATATAATTATCACTATAAATAAGAACCATGATTCCAACAGTAGTGATTAACATTGACATAATAGAAGTAAGTGGATCGATCAAGCAGCCGAATTCTAAAGAAAAATCATTATCGAGTGTCCAAGACCATACATATTGGTCGATAGAACTGCTATTGACTTGCTGAATAGACAGATTAGTTGAAAAAATCATGACTATACTTAACAATAAAATACTTGCAAAAGCCCACATACGACGAAGATTTTTTGTTGCTGTCGGAAAAAGAAGAAGTCCCACTCCTATTAACATAGGAACTGGAAGTGGAACGAAAGGTAAAATCCACCCATATTGATATGTTTGTTGCATAAGAAATTTTAAATTGGTGATTAATTGTTTCCGATTTATCGGATTTTACTTCTTTTGAAAGGAGTCAATAAAAAAATGAAAATGTGCACTAACTTAAATATAAAAATATTTTTTTCATTTTTATTTCTTTTTACTTATTCTTTCTGAATTTCTTCTAAATATTTCAAATATTCAAATCAAGAAGTTCCAATTGGTCAAATCATATGAAAGACAAAGATTAATTATGAGTCTCCTTCTAATTTGAAAATTCAAGTCAAATTTAGACAAGTTACTCAAAATATTCTTCTTTTTTTTTTAGAAAAATTTTATGGGATTTTACCATATCGTCCACAGTCTATTCTTTTAGAATTTTAGAAAAAAATTATCTAGAAAAGCGCAGATTTTTTTTAAACAATAGATGTCTTTCACATCCAGCTATACCAATGAGTAATCTCTTAATTTTTATTTAAATGGCAGTTCCAAAAAAACGTACTTCTGCATCAAAAAAGCGTATTCGTAAAAATTTTTGGAAAAGGAAAGGCTATTGGGCGGCGTTAAAAGCATTTTCTTTAGGGAAATCTCTTTCTACCGGGACTTCAAAAAGTTTTTTTGTGCGACAAACAAATAAAATCAAAAAATAAGTTATTAAGAAATAAAGCGGAAAACCTTAGAACAATATAAACCGACCTGACTCAAAAATTGAACCCTTCCATTTCAAAAAAAAATTCCCCAATTCCATTTCCTGGTGAATTAATCAATAGGAAATGGAATTCTTCTGTTTACTTTGACCGAATTCAAACAAAGTTTTTTTTAACAAAAAAAACACAAGATACTCGATTTAAATTTTAGTATATTTTCTTTCCAGGACGGGAGTCTTTTTTTCCCATCAACCTATTTGTACTATAATATTTAATAAATATTAAATATTTTTTGTACAACTTTCTTCCTTTTGAATTTCTATAAATTCTTATATAGAGCCCATATATCTCTCGCCATCAATTCACGCAAAAATACTTAATGAAAATATTCTGGATAAATATGTGTGAATTTTGAATAATCTAAAATATTTTTTTGTTCATTCATAAAACTTAATTTTTGAATTGTACTTTTTAAAATTAAAATCAAATAACTCAAAAACGGTAAATAAAAAAATGTTTTTTTTTGGGGGGGGGGCTTAATTCATAGTAAAACTTGCTGGTTTTACAAGAGTTCCAGTCGAGAAGAGTCTAAAATACACAATAAAACCCTAAACTAAAGCAATGAACCTTCAAGTCCATATTTGAACAAATTGGTATTCATCGATTTGAATCTTTCCTGCAAAATATTGCATTCTTAAACTAGACGATTTCTTATTCATAGGCTATTATAAAGTCAAGACAAGCCGCTATGGTGAAATTGGTAGACACGCTGCTCTTAGGAAGCAGTGCTAGAGCATCTCGGTTCGAGTCCGAGTGGCGGCATGGCATGTCATCTCCTAAAAAAAGAAAATAGATCCTATAATGAATAATAATGAATTCCATTTCCGATTTCGATTTTATAATTAAGGAACTTTTTTTATGATATTTTCAACTTTAGAGCATATATTAACTCATATTTCTTTTTCGACTGTTTCAATTCTAATTACAATTCATTTGATAACCTTTTTTGTCGATGAAATCGTAAAACTATATGATTCATCCGAAAAGGGCATGATAATGATCTTTTTGTGTATAACAGGATTATTAATTTCTCGTTGGATTTATTCAAAACATTTTCCACTAAGTGATTTATATGAATCGTTAATCTTCCTTTCGTGGAGTTTTTCTTTTATTTATATCGTTCCATATTTCAAAAAAGATAAAAATCTTCTAAACACAATAATTAGCCCAAGTGCTCTTTTTTCACAGGGCTTTGCTACCTCAGGTCTTTTAACTGAACTACACGAATCCACAATATTAGTACCCGCTCTTCAGTCCGAGTGGTTAATAATGCATGTAAGTATGATGATATTAGGATATGTGGCCCTTTTATGTGGATCATTATTATCAGTATCACTTCTAGTCATTACAGTTAGAAAAAATAGAAGATTTTTTTCTACGAATAATCGTTTATTAAATTTAAATAAGTCATTTTTACTTGGTAAAGTCGAATACATGAATGAAGGAAAAGGAAAAAATGTTTTACAAAAAACTTCTTTTTTTTCTCCAATAAATTATTATAAGTCGCAATTGATTCAACAATTGGATTATTGGAGTTATCGGGTTATTAGTCTAGGATTTCTCTTTTTAACGATAGGAATTCTTTCTGGAGCAGTATGGGCTAACGAAGCATGGGGATCCTATTGGAGTTGGGACCCAAAAGAAACTTGGGCCTTTATTACTTGGATCATATTTGCAATTTATTTACATACTCAAACAAATATAAAATGGAAAGGTACAAATTCAGCAATTGTAGCGTTTATTGGGTTTCTTATAATTTGGATATGCTATTTTGGAGTAAATCTATTAGCAATAGGATTACATAGTTATGGTTCATTTACATTAACATCTAATTAAATTCAAAAAGGGGTTCTTACTACTTCCGAATAGGAATAGAAAAGCATACAACACATATGAATAGCACTTTGTGTGAACTAGCGAGAGCCCCGTGACTTTGATTCGCGGGACTCTCGCTAGTTCAAATTCATTTTTTTTTTACTTAACACAAGAGAAGAAAAAGCCTTCTTTTTTTCATTGTACAACGAACCTTTTTGTAAACAATAAGATCGTTTTTTCATTTTTTTATCAATAAAAAAACGATCTATAAAAAGAATTAGATAGGATAACTTCAACCTTTTCAACTGATAGTGAAAGAACGAAATCTGGGTATATACCAATAGCGAGTACGGGTAAAAAAATAGAGATTGAAAGAAATAATTCTCGCGGCCCAGAATCAAAAAAATAAGAGTTTGGGCCGTTAAATATCTTGTATCCATAGAACATTTGGCGTAACATAGATAATAAATAAATAGGGGTTAATATCATTCCAATTGCCATTACAAAAGAAATTAGGATTTTTGTCATTAAAAGAAATTTTGGACTAGTAACTAATCCAAAAAAGACTAGTAATTCGGCAACAAAACCACTCATACCTGGTAATGCGAGGGAGGCCATCGAAAAACTACTAAACATCGTGAACATTTTTGGCATTGGGATAGCTATTCCACCCATTTCATCAAGATAAAGAAGACGTATTCTATCATAAGTTGTTCCGGCCAAGAAAAAAAGTGCAGCACCAATAAATCCATGAGAGATTATTTGTAAAAGGGCTCCGTTGAGCCCGATATCCGTGATAGAACCAATTCCTATAATTATAAAACCCATATGAGATACAGAGGAATAGGCTATTCTTTTTTTTAAATTCCGTTGACCCAGAGATGTTGAAGCTGCATAGATTATTTGCATTGCGCCCACTATTATCAACCAAGGAGAAAATAGAGAATGAGCATGAGGAAATAATTCCATATTGATCCGAACTAATCCATACGCTCCCATTTTTAATAAGATTCCGGCTAGAAGCATACAAGTACTATAATGCGCTTCTCCGTGGGTATCTGGTAACCATGTATGTAGGGGTATGATTGGTAATTTGACAGCAAAAGCAAGAAAAAATCCAATATAAAATAATATTTCCAAGGCCACAGGATAGGACTGATTAGCCAATATTTCAAAATTGAATGTTGGTTCAGTAGAACTATATAAGCCGACGCCCAGAACTCCCATTAAAAGAAAAATAGAACCCCCTGCCGTGTACAAAATAAATTTTGTAGCCGAATACAGACGTTTTTTTCCCCCCCACATGGATACAAGTAGATAAACGGGAATTAATTCTAACTCCCACATGAGAAAAAAAAGTAAAAGATCTCGAGAAGAAAACAATCCTATTTGTCCACTGTACATTGCTAACATCAGGAAATGAAATAATCGAGAATCTCGAGTAACCGGCCAAGCCGCTAACGTAGCTAAAGTAGTGATGAACCCCGTTAGTAAAACGGGTCCTATAGAGAGTCCGTCTATTCCTAATCTCCAATGAAAATCCAAAAAAAGGATCCATTTATAATCCTCCGTTAGTTGGATTAATGGGTCGTCTGATTGAAAATGATAGCAAAATGCATAAGTCGTTAGAAGAAGCTCTAAGATACATATACATATAGTATACCAGCGTATTACTCTATTTCCCCTATGCGGAAGAAAAAAAATTAAGCAACCTGCAAATATTGGCAAAACCACAATTATTGTTAAACAAGGAAAATGGTTCGTGGTAAAGACAAGATACACTTGGGCCAGAAAAATCCGTGCTCAATTGAATTTTATTTTGAGCACGGATTTTGTCGGTAAAAAAAAAAAAGAAAAATGGATTCAAGTAGAGTTTTACGGAATGTATCAATAAGCTAGACCCATACTCCGAGTTGTTTCATGCCATAAATAAACCCGAACACTCAAAAAATCCGTTGGACACGCGGATTCACACCTCTTACAACCAACGCAGTCTTCGGTCCTTGGGGCAGAAGCAATTTGTTTAGCTTTACATCCATCCCAAGGTATCATTTCTAATACATCGGTGGGGCACGCCCGGACACATTGGGTACATCCTATACATGTATCATAAATCTTTACTGAATGTGACATTGGATCTATACATTTTGAACGTCATAAATTTTCGATCTAGTAAACTCACTTATAAATGAATCCTATAAGTTAGATACCAGACGAATCAATGAGTGACCATAATCAATTTACTTCCGAATTTCTTTAAAGGACCAAAATACTTTGATTTCTTGTGTTTTTGCAACCACGATCATACCTTACCCGTCTCAAACCTATTAATTTGAACTTTTTTCTAAATATTCAATTTTCCACTGATACAATGAATACTATTTATTCAACAAGTTTGATTGGTTAATACGAGTTGATTTTTTGTTACGATAAATTGATGAAACAATAGCCGGTCCAATAGCTGCTTCAGCGGCTGCAATAGTTATAACAAAAATGGAAAAAATGTCTCCTCTTAATTGACGATTATCAAAAATATCAGAAAATGTTACAAAATTTATATTAACTGAATTTAATAGAAGTTCAAGGCACATAAGGGCTCTAACCATATTTCGACTTGTGATCAATCCATAGATACCAACAGAAAATAAATAGGCACTCAAAACAAGTATATGTTCGAGCATCATTAATCAACTCCTTATCGATTTGGATTCGTTTTAATCTGAACAATAATTGAATAGATTCGATTCTAACAAATATGAAACAGGGAATAGATTGGTAATAGATCGATATAAAACTAAAGCCTTTCTATTCGATTTTTAAAAAAGTAATTCAAATTAAATTAACGAATTATAACTTTTGTGTTAGTTAATTCTATTTGAATTACTTGTTGATTTCTTATTGACGAGCTATGGAAATAGCACCTATTAAGGCGACTAAAAGGATTATTGAAATGAGTTCAAATGGAAGAAAAAAATCCGTTGCTAAATGAATTCCAATTTGTTGGCTATTACTTATCAAATCTTGTTCTAAAATATGATTTGATTTTGTAGTCCAGCTGATCTCATACCAGGCTGTATCTGGAATAGTAGTAATTAGTGAAATAAAAAGACTTGTACAAATCATTGAAGTAACCCCATCCCCAACGGTCCAAAGATGAAAATCTTTGTAATATTCTGAACCATTCATAAACATCACAGCAAAAATTATTAAAACATTTATAGCTCCTACATAAATAAGGAGCTGCGCAGCAGCTACAAAATATGAGTTCGATAGAATATAGAATAAGGATATACAAAACAGAACCAATCCCAAGGAAAAGGCCGAATAAATTGGATTCGGAAGTAATACTACTGCCAGACTTCCTAATATAAGACCCGATCCTAGAAAGACTAAAAGAAAATCATGTATTGGTCCGGGTAAATCCATTTGATTTTATAAAAAAAATCGAAATATTTCATGTCTTTGTTGACCTGACCAGGAAAAAAGAAGTTATCCTTTTTTTTTTTATTTTAACATACTTCTTAATTGAATTTAATTTGAATCAATGGGGATGATTTGGATTGATGTAAATACAGGACTGCTTTTTTTTAGTTTCGAAAGCAAAGGTTAAAACTTTATCTTTCTATTTTATATTATTAAATCATTACATTATTCGAATAGAAACTCGTTTTAAATGAAAATCAAGCCGCGACCCTCACCAACTAACCTTTCTTTTGTCTTTTGTATTGAGCAAGCAAAAACCTCATTCCTTTAACTCCAAAAAATTGCAAAAGCTTTTTTTGCATTTGTAAATGTTTTGTGAATCGAGAGTTTTATACATTGTTGAGTTGAGGTAAGTTCGAAGAAATTGTGCGAATTGTGTAATCTTCAATTATTGATACCGGTAACCGACCTAAAGCAATTTGATTATAATTCAATTCATGACGATTATAAGTAGAAAGCTCATATTCTTCGGACATTGATAAACAATTTGTTGGACAATACTCAACACAATTACCACAAAATATACAAATTCCAAAATCAATACTGTAATTAAGTAATCGTTTCTTGCGAATATCCGTTTGCAATTTCCAATCTACAACGGGTAAATCTATAGGACATACACGAACACATACTTCACAAGCAATGCATTTATCAAATTCAAAGTGGATTCGGCCTCGGAAACGTTCTGATGTAATCAATTTTTCGTAGGGGTATTGAATAGTTACAGGTAAACGATTCGCATGGGACAAGGTAATCACGAAACCTTGACCAATGTACCTGGCAGCTCGTATTGTTTGTTGACCAGAGTTCAAGAACCGAGTTAGCATAGGGAACATGTCGGAATATCTATAAATAAATTTACTCGTTTCTTTCTCTTGTTTGAGACAAGTTATGAAGAATAGAATATTCTATTCCTTTACAGTGAAAGAAGTTGGAACGAAGTCGTTAATAATAGATTACCCAAAGAAATAGGTAAAAGAAATTTCCATCCAAGATTTAATAGTTGGTCCATTCTCAGTCTTGGTAAAGTCCATCTTGTTGCAATAGAAATGAATAAGAACAAATAAGTTTTAGCCAGTGTAATAAAGATACCGATTATTGTTCCAAAAACTTTCCCTCTTTGATTTATGTCAAATAACTCAGGACCAAATAGGTTTGGAATAGAAAGATTCCACCCCCCCAAGTAAAGAACTGTTACAAATAATGAAGAAATTAGTAGATTTAGATACGAAGCAACATAAAATAAGCCAAATTTTATACCTGAATATTCGGTTTGATAACCAGCTACTAATTCTTCTTCTGCTTCTGGTAAATCAAAAGGTAATCTCTCACACTCGGCTAGAGAAGAAATTAGAAAAATGATAAACCCTATAGGTTGACGCCACAAATTCCATCCCCAAAATCCATATTTGGATTGTGTTTCAACTATATCAACTGTACTTAAACTGTTAGATAATCATAGTCGACAACAACATCACTGCTTTCATCGCTATTACAGAACCGTACATGAGATTTTCACCTCATACGGCTCCTCATAGGTCAAAAATAAATCTAAGAACCTTTCAACATTATTTATCTTGATGTGTTTGTAGGATCGATAGAGAACTCTTATCCTAAGGCCTAGAATTAGACTAATGGAATTCTGTCTGCTATATTTATAATTATAATAAAAAAGTGCTTCGGAATTGATCTCATATTTTAAGAATTTTCATTTTTCTTTTTTGATTAAAAACTTATCCTTGAATGAAAAAAAAGACTTTTTAGAGGAATATCCCATAGATATTTCAACTTCTCGTTTTCGATTACGAAAAAGAATTTAGGCATTGCATTACATAACAAGAATTGGATTTCGTTCCTATTCTCCTTTCTCAGAAAAGAGGTATTATTCGCATTATAAAAAGTAAAAGATTTCTTCGTTTTGATAGTTATTTACTTAATTGGTGGACAGGAACATACTCTGGGTCGAAATCATGGGGAGTACTTCTTAATAATTTCTACCAACTTAAAGCCCCAATTCGAATTATTTTTCTATAACAAAAATATCCTATATGGATAATTTTCCGAATCTCCATACTAATCCTTTGTGTATCTTGGTCTTCCTAACCATCCACTCGTTTTTTTTTTAATCTTTCATTAGGATAATACATCTATGCTATGGTAATAGTATAGAAAAACCCATACAATTGATCTTTTAAACCCGCTTCAAGCCATGATGACTAATCAGCCAATCTTGGGGTAAACAGCCTTGACTGCTTATGTTTACTTTCACTTAATTCTTGTACGTAGGAAATGAGATTTCATTCTTTTAACAGCAAATTTGTAAGCCGTTTTATTTCACTCATATAACTATCTGGTTTAATTCATCAATCCAATGATGAATAAAAAAATCGATATTCAAATCGTTTGACTTTCTTGTTAGAAAGAAAAGAAATGGGGGAATTTTTATGTCTCACCGAATCACACGTAGAGATATTGATAATACACATAGAGTTAATGGTATTTCATAACTAATTGATTGAGCAGCAGCCCTTAATCCACCTAAAAAGGAATATTTATTATTTGATCCATATCCTGACATAAGCAATCCAACGGGAGCAAGACTTGAAATGGCGATCCATAAAAAAACCCCAATACTAAGATCGGCTAGAATAAAGCGATAGCTAAAAGGAATTATTGAATAACTTAGTAAAATGGATATGACTGCTATGGATGGACCAATACTGAATAAACGAGTATCTCCTCTAGATGGAAGAATATTTTCTTTGAAAAGTAGTTTTGTACCATCGGCTAAAGCTTGAAGAATTCCCAAAGGCCCTGCGTATTCGGGTCCAATACGTTGCTGTATCCCTGCGGATATTTCTCTTTCTAACCAAACAATTACTAGAACACCCAGTGTGATTCCTAATACAAGAATGAAAATAGGGACAAGCATCCATATGATCCCATAAACTTCTTTTAAGGATTCCAATCTGGAAAAAGAATGGATAGCTTCTATTTCTATTATATCAATTATCATTTCAACGATCAACTTCTCCCATAATGATATCTATACTACCTAGTATCGTCATAATATCAGCCAATTTCATTCTTTTAACTAACTGCGGAAGAATTTGCAAGTTGATAAACCCCGGCGGTCGGATTTTCCATCTCCAAGGAAAAACACTCTGATCTCCGATCAGAAAAATTCCCAATTCTCCTTTTGGTGCTTCGACTCTTACATAAAGTTCTTGCTTGGATAATTCAAAAGTGGGAGAAGGCTTTTTACTAATAAATCGATATTCAAAATCATTCCATTCGGGGTCTTTTATTCCATCAAAGCGCCGGCTTTCTAAATTCTCATAGGGCCCCCCTGGAATTCCTTCCAAGGCTTGTTGGATTATTTTTATGGATTCTGTCATTTCACCGATGCGTACTAAATAACGAGCTAATGAATCACCTTCTTTTTGCCATTGAATCTCCCAATCAAATTCGTCATAACACTCATAACGATCAACTTTACGAAGATCCCATTGTATTCCCGAAGCTCGTAGCATTGGCCCCGATAAACCCCAATTTAGTGCTTCTTCTCCGCCAATAATACCTACGCCTTCAACTCGTTCTAAAAAAATAGGATTTCGTGTAATAAGCTTTTGATATTCAGCAACCCCAGTTAAAAAATAATCGCAAAAATCCAAACATTTATCTACCCAGCCATAAGGTAGATCAGCAGCAACCCCTCCGATACGAAAATAATTATGCATCATGCGCATACCGGTAGCAGCTTCGAATAGGTCATATATTAATTCTCGTTCTCGAAAAATATAGAAAAAGGGGGTCTGTGCCCCAATATCTGCCATAAAAGGGCCAAGCCATAACAAATGGGAAGCGATACGACTCAACTCCAGCATAATAGCTCTAATATAGCTAGCTCTTTTAGGTACTTGAATATTGCCTAGCTGTTCGGGTCCATTTACGGTTATTGCTTCTGTAAACATGGTAGCTAAATAATCCCAACGTGTTACATAAGGCAAATATTGTATAATTGTTCGATTTTCCGCAATTTTCTCCATTCCTCTATGTAAATAACCTAATATAGGTTCACAGTCAATAACATCTTCACCGTCGAGAGTAACGATCAGCCGAAGAACACCATGCATTGATGGGTGGTGAGGCCCCATATTCACTATCATAAGGTCGTTTCTTGTAATTGGTGTAATCATAAGTTTTTCCCGAGTCAGTCTTCCATGCATTTCTGAAAGTAAAAAGAAGGTCATTCAAATTTAAATGACTAAGCTCATCAAAAGGTATCATGCTTCAAATTAACGCGTTTTTATTTCTCGAATATCCAACTCATCAATTAATTCTTTATAGCGCCCTCTACTTCTTTTTGACAAATAGGCTAGTAGTCGTTGCCGTTTTCCCAAAATTTTGCGCAAACCTCTCTGAGATGAAAAGTCTTTTTTGTGCAATTCCAAATGTGAAGTAAGTCTCCTTATCTTAGTGGTGAAACTGAATACTTGAAATTCAACAGACCCTCTATTTTCTTCGTTTTCTTTTTGAGAAATAATCGAAATTACTGAATTTTTTACCATAAAAAAATGCTCCTTTTTCCTTGTACAGATATGGATTTTACCGATCAGTAATAATAATGCTATTAATTTGTATGTGGTATATACAATAATTTAATGCAAATAACTCCTAATTTTCTGAATTCAAACCAATCAATCGAATTTGAAATTCTATTTAGATAGGAATAGAAAACAATTGGTACATTTTCGCATCGAAGAATTTAGACCTAAAATTCAGAAGTTTCTGTTAATTCATTTCGAGATCTAATTGAGATATTATTCAAAGTCATTTCATATTGGCTACTAGAATGAGATGTGAGACAAGAAAAGCGCATGATCTGTATATTTGTTTACTTTCATATACCCTAGAAATTCTAGAAATTATATTTTCTATTCTAGGGTATATAGAAATAGGATCTAGGATATATAGAAAAAGTGTATTATTCACAGAATTTCAATCGCGGATACAGATGTATTCTTAACATACTGAAACGACTGCCATTATTGGTATCAAACCAATAACGATTCATACAAGCTAAATCTTCTAATCGATAATTAGGCCAAAGAAAGAGCTTTAATTTCATTAATTTATTTTGCTTTCTATCAAGATGGTTATTGTCATGTGAAACTTGGCTGCTGTTTGTTACGTTCTTTTCATTCCAAAATACTATATTTCTATCTATATAATTTATATTCTTTGAATTGAAACAAATTAGAATTCTCACTTTTCTACGACGTTTAAACGATAAAATATTTTCCGGGACAAGTAAATAAAAATCCTTTTTGTCTCTATTTTCGGTTATTCTTTGATGTGGTAAAATAGTTTCATCCAAATTTTTCTTAGAAACATATCTTTGCTCTTGATATTTTTGATTAATTTGATGCTTACTCTTATGAAGCAACGAAATACCTATGGTTTGGTACATAATAAATTGTCCGTCTTTTTTGCCAGACAGACGAAGTGGTTCTACAATCAATACTCCTTTCTTCATCAATTCTGAGAGAGTCAAATTCTTTTGAATCAACATTATATCCAAACTCATTTCTCTCTTTTGAATCGAGGATATAGTAATTTTTCTTGGATCTATCAGCCTAAGCAGGAGACAATAGATCTTGATATTATTGATCATTCTTTGATTCAAAGTTGCGTCCCATCTCAATTGAAAAAGCAAATAATGTTTCAGGAAGAAATCTAGTTCTGCTTCTGTATTGCTTTTGTATTGTTTTTTCTTTTTCACTTTTTTCATGTCCGAGCTTGCATAATTTTCTTCAATATCTTTTTGTTGTGAGAAAACAGATCTGCGATCTCCTTGGCTTATGGGTTCTTTTTGTTCTTCATTTCGATGCTTTTTATTCGATGCTATCAACAAATTTATCCTTTTCTTTTCATTAATATTTTTACTACTATTTAAATTTAAAAGAAGTAATTTGCTTGGTATAAACCAGGGTTTCGTTTTATATGCCTTATAAAGTAACACAAATTCTGGGAAGAGCCAAAATGCCAGATTCGATATAGGACCCTTTAGCTTTTTTTCATTCATTCCCATCCAACCAAAAAACCCTTTGTGGGGATTTGGTGAATTGGTTTCTGGAATCATAAGATATAAAATATTTTTTTTAGAAATTATTTGAGAGTTGTTAGTACGAATGTGCGCATTTTGATACCTATTGGTATCAATTAGGATCCAGGCCTCAATATCGGCTTTTTGTCTAAGATAAAAATTGAAAATTTTCCAATCAAAATATTTTCTATCGGCTGGTTTTTCCATATATGGAATATCGACCTGCCCTAGATCATTTGGAATAGGGATGTTCCTCCGTATATCAAAAAGGTCTTTTTTAGACCTGTTATAAGTATAAAAAATTTCTTGCTTCTTATTTCCTTGAAAGGGAGGTCTATAAAAAAAGCATTCCGTTTTATTTTCATAATTAATAAATTTATATGATAAAAGATTATATCTATAGTATTTTCGAAAATTATCTTTTTCAGTAGATAATAAATATACTTCAGATTGTTTTTTGGAACCAACTAATAGGTCTTTTTCATATGAATGCTGCTTGCTAAAATTGGCCTTTTTGGCTATACAACGCTGCCGAACTCTATTTCGCCATTTTTCTGGTATTAATTTAGACCATCTGATCTGAGATAAATGGTATTGAAAATGCCCTTTTAACCAGTTTTTCCATTGATTCGTTTCATAGCCCGGAAGTTTCTTATTTGCTAATTTCGACTGAACCATTCCTTCTTTTTCAAAAGAATCCTTTATTTTAGACTTAAAAAAAGGGGGTATTCTTTGATATTGAACAACAGATCTTACCGAGTTACTAATTTGGATTTGTGATAATTTGTAAAATACATATGCTTGTGACATGTAGGATAAGTCATAAAAAATACGTGAATTTTCTTTAATATTACTAATCTTATCAAGTGACTTTTTTATAGCCGAAATAAACGAAATTGAAGTTTTCTTTTTTGTATTAATTTTTGCTTGTTTTCTTTCATTATTGTAAATCAAATTATCAAAAAATTTTTTTGTTAACTTAATAAAAAGTTCTGTATTTATTCTGGGAATATTAATGATAGATACAAATATATCTGTATAGATTTTTTCAATGAAAATTTTTAAAAGGGAGGGTAATTTACAGATTAATCGAGCATTTCTTCTTTTTAATATTTGCCATTTTTCAAATCTTTTAGCATTATAACTTGTTTTGTTAGGACTAAGATTTTTTATTCTTGGAGTTACTTTTTTTTTCTCTTTTGCGATTCTTTCTATTTGATTTCGGATTGTACTTGTTCTATCGGCGAGATCTTTCGTTTTTTTTTCTGTCAATGGAGAATTTGTCCAACTCGGAGATGCAATTTGACTAAATGATTCGTGAATTATCTCATTGCTTATCATGGAATCTTTTTCTTCTTTAAGTTCGTTCGATTTATATACTTCTACTTCTCTTAATCTAAACAATAGAATTGGATTTACTTTTGAAAGTTCTTTTATTATTTTTTTTATAAAAAAAATACTTCCGATAACCCATTTTTTGATTTCTTTTGAAACCTTTCGAAGTAATTTTGTTTTTTCTTTAAAAACTGTTAGAACTCGAAAATACTTCTTTTTAAATTTTGCAATTTGTTTTTTGAATTCCTTAAAAATTGGTTTAAAAAAAGAAGGACGTTTTCGGGGCGGACCAAAAGGAAGTTCCGCTTCCATTCCCCAAATTGTTAAAAAGCAAAAATCATCTTTTTCTTTTTTCTTTTTCATTAGATCTTTCTGAGAGGATCGTAGTTTGGATTTGCGCCAAGGTTTCAGACAGAAAGGAAACAATATTTTTATCTGAATACCATCTGTCAACCAATTTTTTGGAAATTCTGTTTCGGATAATGGAACACCATTATAGGTACATTTAAGATGTATCTCTCTATTCCATTCCTGGAAATCCTCAGCCCATTCAGGAAGTTCGAATAGGAGTATACGGCCAATATTTTTTGTAATTATTAATAAAGGTAATAGAATACTTTTTCTAAAAATAGATTGAGTTAGTAACATACAAC